TCCGGGTAATATACGTAACAAATTTTTTCGAATTTTACCTGAAATATAACCCATGACAATATTCTTGTTATTCAATTGAACGCGGAACATGCCGTTGGATAACGATTCAGTTATTAAACCTTCCCGAATTAATCTTTTTTCTTTCATTCCAAGATAAACTTCTCCGCTTTTCATTCAAATTCTCTGCGGTAAAGTGTCTTAATTCTCATATAAACTTTACCAGATAAAGCACAGAATTTCTCCTCCGAGTTTTTTTAATATGGCTTCTTTTCCTGTCATTAAACCTCGAGAAGTAGAAATAATAAGAATTCCCATATCCCCAAAAATATTTGGAATTTGTTGATAATCAGAATATATTCTTCGACTAGATCGGCTTATTCGTTTCGATCTGATTTTATGAGAAATCTGATTTCTCGTTTTTAAGGTTAACACTAAGAATTTCTTTTGACTTTCTTGATGCTTTCGAACATTTTCAATGAAACCTTTTCGCAATAATATTTGAACAATGTTCGAAGTGATATCAGTATAGGCTATCTGAACTATCGTCTGATTTTTTTTTCTCGTGTCAACATTTCTTATGCAAGTTATTATTTCAGCCACAATGTCTTTATTCATGATGATTCTATCTAGCAAAAAATACATAAGATAAAAGTGTACAATTTTATCTAAAGAGTGGGACGTAGCCAAGTGGTAAAGCAACGGTTTTTGGTACCGATACTCGTGGGTTCGAATCCTTCCGTCCCAGATCTATAATCCGACTATAATACTTCAGATGCTAAAGAAACTATTTTAATCCAATTCAATTTTCTTAATTCCCTAGATATTGCGCCAAATATACGAGTTCCTTTTGGATTTCCCTCTTTATCAATAATAACTGCTGCATTTTCATCATATCTTATTTGAATGCCGTTGTCGCGTTTAAGTTCTTTACATGTGCGCACAATAACAGCTCTGATTACTTCGGACATTTCAATAGATCCATGTGGAGATGCTCTTCTTATTACAGCAACTATTATATTTCCAATATGAGCCTCTCGCTGATTCCCACCGGTTCCTAGTATTCGAATGCACATCAATTTATGAGCTCCGCTGTTATCTGCCACATTCAGAAGGGTTTGAGGTTGAATCATAAGAACCTTACATATATATTTTAACTAATTCGTAATGAATAAAAACTTAGTCTTCATAGGCATTTTGCATGCAGCTATACTTATAGCAATTTTTGCTTCATTCTCTGATACTTCACTAATCTCATAGAGTATTCGTCCGGGTTTAACAACCGATACCCAATATTTGGGATCACCCTTACCTGAACCCATGCGTGTTTCTGCGGGCTTAATAGTAACAGGTTTATCTGGAAATATCAGCACCCATATCCTTGTATCGCGACGAAAGCGTTGTGTCATTGCTCTGAGTCCCGCTTCAAGTTGTCTATCTGTAACCCAAGCGGGCTCGAGCGTCTGAATAGCATATCTGCCAAAGCGGATATTAGTTCCTCGATTGGCTAAACCTTTCATTCGACCTCTATGTTGCTTACGAAATCTCGTTCTCTTAGGGTTATAGTTGAGAATCTATTATGCAGATTAATCTCTATTACAGAACCGGACATGAGAGTTTCATATCATCCGGCTCCTTACGAATGAAGATATCCCATCAAAGAATTTGGATGTATTTGAATCATTCCATGCAAAAAGATATTTTGATTTTTGAATTCGAATACTAATACAAAATAATATGGGTCCGCGGGCGAAGATTCTTCTTTTCTTTATTGATTTTTTAATTCGCCATCCTACCTTCGATGACATAGGACTCCATACTAGATGAGTCCTATGTCATCGAAGGTTACATCATTCCTATTACTTATCCTTTCCTTTCATTATTCATGTTTAGGCTTAAATCTTACAATGGAGCTATACTTTTTTTTCGATCAAAAATCTTCTCAGCTTTGATTAATTCGAAGCTCAACAAAGCCGAGCGTGTATCCAATTTTTCATCCTTTTTTTTAGGGAATTGACTTTAACAAAGGGATTTTAATGTTTATGCTCGATAACACTGCCTCTTTAAATCCATTTTTTCTAATAAACCATACATCAGGTGGGATCGTCTTATATCAAAGCAGGATATAGCTTCTCTTTCTATCATACTTCCATTCTTGTCTACCCCTTCTTATTTCTCTCAGTGAACAAAAGTTGCTACATATATATGATCGCTTAAGTCATATAGTGACTCTTTATCAGAATCGGGGTATTGGATTATCATATTAATCTTGGGTAAGCTGGTTATTGGATTCTTTAGCTCTTTTGAATGAAATAGGAATAAATTCTCAATCCTAAAGAATACTGAGTCGCACGCTAAGCATAGCAATTCAACTTGAATCAAAATAAAATCAAGGTCAATAAAAGGTTAATTGAATTTTGATTGAACCTTATATGAATATAATTGCTCGTTCCTACTTAATTTGATTATTCATTTTGCAATGTGTGCGGAATGAGGATTGTAAACATGATTTGACTAAGGTTATATAGATCAACAGTAAGATCATTTTTTGTTTTTTTTATCTGGATATCCAAATTTTGATGCCTAAGACTCCATAGATAGTTGTTATTGCATGGGAGCAGTAATCGATCTTAGCATGAAGTTTTTGTAGTGAGACCCTTCCTTCTCTGAGCCACTCAACGCGCGCAAGTTCGTTTCCATTAATACGTCCTGATATTTGTACTTGAATCCCCTTAGCACCCGCTAGCTCGGTTAGTTCAATCGCCTTTTTCATTGCTTTTCTAAAAGAAACTCTATTCTTTAATTGTGAAGCTATATATTCTGCAATAATATTAGGTTGTCCATAAGGTTTCTTTGTTCTTTTGATAGAGATGTTGAATCTTCGGTTTCCAAAAAGGAATCCTTTCCATACATTTATATTGAAATATTCTATTTCATGTGTTCGTACATCAATGAAACAATTTGGAAATCCAATAAAAATTATAACCCGAATCAGTCCTATTTTTTTAAGAATCTCTATACGAGCAATCCCTTTGAAATACGATTCTTGTTTTTTATTATTCTTTTCAACATAATCTTGAATAAAATTTCGTATTCGTTCATCTTCTTGTAGGTCCCTGGAAAAATCTTTTGGTTTTGCAAACCAGAAAGAATGATGACTTTTATTTATTCCAAGCCTAAATAAAAGTGGATTTATTTTTTGTCCCATATCCCCTTATTCTTTCTTTATTTCAACAGATTCTCTTATGAAGAAGTATAAATAGGAGATCTATACGCACCAATACGGGATTTAGTATCTTTGTCTTTTTTCAAACGTCTCGCGAAGATGCGAGTGGGTGCAAATTCTCCTAATTTGTGACCGACCATACGATCCGTTATAAAAATTGGTAAATGTTCCTTTCCGTTATGTATGGCTAGGGTATTACCAATCATTGTGGGTATGATGGTGGATGCCCGAGACCAAGTTATTATTAATTGTTTTGTTCCTCTCTCTTTGAGTTTTTCAAGCTTACACAATAAATACTGAGCTATAAAAGGATTCTTTTCAATTTGATATGCCATTGCCCAATTACTTCCTTTATTTCTTCTTTATATCTTTGATCATTATTCAAATGAAACTTATTTATTTCATCGGTATTCTCTGTCTAATGCTTCGATCTTAATCTGATCCCATCGTTTGCCCTTCTTCATAATTCATTTGGAATGTTTTTCTATTATTTACGTCGACGAATAAGAAAAACATTCATTGATTTTTTACTTTTCCTACTTCTGTTTCCAAGTGCAGGATAGCCCCAAGGAGTTGTGGGTTTCTTTCTACCGATTGGAGTTCTCCCTTCACCGCCTCCATGCGGATGGTCAATGGGGTTCATCGCGGTTCCTCTAACTACAGGGCGCCTGCCTAGCCAACGTTTAGATCCGGCTTTATCCAATTTTTTTTTTTTAATTCCAATATTACCCACTTGTCCTACGGTTGCTAAGCAATCTTTCGATATCAAGCGTACCTCCCCAGATGGTAATATTAATGTGCAAAATCTGCCCTCTTTTGCAATAAGTTTTGCTATAGTACCCGCAGCTCTAGCTAATTGTCCTCCCTTACTGAGTGTTACTTCAATGTTATGCATGGCCGTGCCCAAGGGCATATTGGTTGAAGCAGGTTTTTACTCCCTTTTACCAAAAGTAAACCCCTTCACAAACCGTACGAGCCCCTTACAAAGCATACGGCTTTACAGACGCATATCATTTCATTATATGTTTGTCGCATCATTCAATTAATGATATTTGATTTTCTATTGTACATCCTGGGTCTCACCATTCCGTCATCTGGCTTATGTTCTTCATATAGCATTCAGGCTGAATGACTCTATAAGAATACGTTTTTTTACGAGTAATGCAGGAGATTTGAATCTGATTCCGTTAGAATTCCTATCCCTATAATTAGCTTTCAATTATACTTTGACCATAAAATGAAATTCGGATAACTCTTCCTTCATAGAAGGGTACTTTCGGTTTTTTGTTCGCTTCAAAACGTTGTGTTTTCTCCATATTACTATGTATTTAGAGTCAATGAATTTCTATGAGGAACTCATGAACTTCAGTCACCTGCTTTTAAACTAAACAGTTTTCTGCTGGAGTTTATCCTTTCTTTCGTAGTGTTACGAGTGAATTGGTGATTCATTTATCGATTTTGTCTTAAATCGAATTGGTGAAATCCAATAACGCAAATCAATAGTTCAAACCGCACTCAAAGGCAGGGCATTTCCCATCGATAGAGGAGCTTCTGCACCAGAAAAAATGGTATCTCCAATCATAGCCCCCCTGGGATGTAAGATATATCTCTTCTCATCATCCCCATAGTGTATGAGACAAATGCGGGCATTTCGATTAGGATCATATTCGATGTTTATGATCCTTCCGGGTATCTCTCTTTTCTCTCGTTTAAAGTCAATTTGACGATATGTACGCTTATGACCTCCCCCTCTATGCCGTGCGGTAATAATCCCTCTAGAATTACGACCCTCACGACAATGATGTCGTCCCGATATCAAACCCTTTCGCGAGTTGGCTTTTAATCTACTGTGCACGGATCCATTGCGTATAGAAGCTTTGTATGAATGTCTGGTCGTGTTATTGAGTTCTTTTGCTTTTTGAGTATTTTTTATCCATAATAGGTAGAATAGAATAACCCGGATAATATATTTTGGAAGTAGACGAGACTTTGATTCCTCCTTTCGGGGATCCAATTACTCTCTCCGTTCTCCGTTCTTCTTATTTTATGTGATATTTTATGTGATATTAATAGACAAATTGATTCTCAGCTAGGCTGATAGGATGGCCTGCATCCAGCAGGAATTGAACCTACAAATTGACCAATTATGAGTTGGGCGCTTTAACCATTTAGCTCTGGATGCTTCATGCTTAACATTAATAAGCTTACATTCCAATTCAAATTGAGGAGAAATATATGAAAAAATATAAAATTAAACCCTGTATAGTTGAATTTAGAGAGCTGAAAAATCATTATTCTCTCAATTCAGTAGGATCTTTCATTCACGTTTTTTATCCCCAAGAACGTTTCTTGAAACTCTTGAATCCGAAATTTTGGAGCATACTACATGAAAATAGTAAAATGATCAAGAGTTTTTTACTGTTTTTTTTAATGGCCATTATAATTATAGCTCGTGTTAAAAAGAGAAATATGGTTTTCAGAAAAGATTTATATTTTATGGGACTCTTTCCTACGCTTATGACTTCTTTTAGACCCATAAAGGATCCATTTGGAGAATCTTTTAGGTCTTACAATCGGGATAAATTTATTGTCTTGAATGGTCAAAGAGCGAATCGTATTTTGGATAGTTGCGTTTTCAATACACAAGAGAATACCTGGTTTCTACCGATCAATAAAAAGAGTATCATACCTGAATTAAATAAAGGCCACCGATGGTGGAGATATTGGTTTAGCGAAACTATGGGTTATAGTCCTTGTTTTCACGGAATCATAACTGTTATTGAGATATCCTTCAAGAAGTATGAGAGTAAATGTCTTACCTTTTTATCTAATACGGACGGGTTGATTCGAAAAGAACACAATCGGGTATTGGTCAATCGTCGATTTTTGATAAAAGTACGTAATAATATATTGTCAAATATTCAATCTGAGTTTATAAGATCATCTTTAGTTCAATCAATACATAGTCGACGGGAATTTTCTTATTATGATCAATCCAGAGAGATTTTAGATATTTTGAGAAATAAGGATTTAGTCTTAGGATATCGGACATTAATAAATCGAGTAGAGATTCAAAAATTCAAAGAGAGATTGAATCCAATCGATTATAGACTCTCTCAATACCATCCTTACGCATCCTTTCTATTCATGAAAATTTGGGATCAACAAAATAGTTGTTTGCTTTTGGAAGCAATCAAAGTATTTATTGGTAATATCAAAAGATCAATTTGTCCCTTGATCCATGAACATACGTCAGAAATTCATCTGACTTTTCATCCGTTCTGTAGAGATAAGGATAAGAAACATTTTTGTTCTTTTGCTCCTTACAGACAAGTGGAAATCAAAGAAATGGCTTATATCCTTAAGATACTTATGCATTCAATATTGGTTCATTCTTCAATGGTTAGTTTACATAATCAAACCTCATTTGATTTATCTCGTCGGAGAAATGGAGTATCATATCAAGCTTCTATGAAATCACAAAATCGTTTTAAAAGATTTCAAGAAATAGTGGGTCTTATTACTCTATCCATAACCGAATCAAATCAACTTTATTCTAAAATATTTTTTTTTATCACCTATTCTTATGTATGGAAAAATCACGAAGATTTATTGAATAAGGTATGGGTATGTAACTTCAAGGAATGTTTTCTGGATCGATTCAATCGCATACGTCATCAGAGCCAAAGGTCGACTTGTTTCATTGATAAGCGAAGGAACCCTTTTCTAATAGCGAAAGCGAAAGCAGTGTTTTATCAATCTCAAATATATATATATTTGTTTCAATTGATTGAAAAAGTCTCTTTATATCCACATAGTTCCGTGAATATAAAGAGAATTGGGGAAAAACTATTCTCATCTTTGTTCAATAAGCTAGAAAAATCTGTAGAGAATCACTATTCAATGATATCTCAAGATATCGACAATTTGTTAACTCGAGAAGAATCTCTTAATATGATTTCATCGATTTTTGATAAATTCAATCAATTTCGAGTTATTAATTATCAACATACTCTTTGGTTCTATTTTAACAAAGTCTCGTATAATTATGTAGAAAAGTATCGCATAAATAACCAGGATCTTATCACATATGGACAAGAATTTTACATTTTCAAAAAAAGATTCTTGGAAAGAGAAGATATTTCACTAATTGAACCACCGGTATTTAGTATTTTCGTATCTGACCACTCACCAAGTAAATTAATTCGTAAAGTAATTTGCTCGCCTGTAAACTTGATTAAAAACCCTATGTCAGAGGAACAAATGCCCAATTGGAAAAATACTTCTTTTCATAAGATTTCAAATATGAATTTATTTGAGTCTGAAGTTCTCGAATTGCATAATTATCGGAGTGTGAAGGCAAACCCGTGTTATGGTAAGAACTTACGATTAACAAAAGAGAAAAGATGTTTTTTATTCTTAAAAAAATGTATTGAGAGAGGACGAATTCAGAGATATTTTCAGAAGAATTCCTATAGTACTTATTGGAATATCTTCAATCGGGATCTTTTACGAACATATATTCCGTGGTTTCTTACTTTGATGGGGTGCAAACACTTAAAATTTACACTTTTTGAGACTCTACGAAATTCCTTGATGCTACTTCATGGTATCCAAAAATCCATGTCTATATTATTGGATATGATGAACGGATCCCATATATCTTGGATCCTTACAAAAATGGTTATGATAAGTGAGATCTCAAGACGATTTGTGTGGAATATCCTTTTGTATGAACGGTCGATTCATCAAAAGCATGAATTGCCCGTTCCCCTAATATGGGAACTCTTGAGACCAACAAAAGCTCAGTCTTTAAAGTATTCCTTATTTCTACTTATTGTTGTTGCTGCCGGATACCTCGTTCATATACCTATTCAATTTGTGTTCCGAACCTCTACTGAATTACAGACCGAATTCGAAGAAATGAAATATTTTATGATTCCATCATACAGTACGGACTTTCGAAAGCTTATGGATCGGTATCCCCCGTACGAACTGGATTCTTTCTGGTTAAAGAATATTTTTCGAATTTCTCTGGAACAATTAAAAACAATTCTAGTAAAAATAAGGGATTATACTTCTGGTGCCAAATCCATGCATTTTGCGTTTCAAATGGATCTAGTTTCTGTTGTAAGTATCAGACAAAATCCGATTGATCAAATACGCTTTTTGATAAATACAAGACATATAAATTCTAAAAGCAAAAAAATCCATTCGTGGATAATCAAGAGGAAAAACATTCGGAACTATTGGATTGATGATAAGATAGAATTCTGGGTCGAGAATAGTGATTTTGTTGATGATAACGAAAGAGAATTTTTAGTTCAATTCTCCGTCTTGACAATCAGAAGGGAGTTTTCTAAGCTTTTCTTAAGTATGACTCACAGTAGTGATTTGTTATCAAAGAATAGTTCTGGTTATCAAAGGATTGAAAAGTCGGGATCAATATGTTTGCGATATCTAGTAGAGATTCATCAACAGTCTTTAATGAATTATGAGTTTAATGGTTCTTGCTTAGCAGAAAGACGAATATTCCTTGCTCTTTATAAGATGATAGCTTATTCACAAGCTTTGTTTGAATTTAAAAATCCTCGTGGAAAACCTTTTTCGATGCGCTCAGCCCTATACCCTTCTATAGGTGTTTTAGTTATAGGTCCTCTAGGAACTGGGAGAACCTGCTTGATAAAATATCTATCCACAAGATCCCGAGTACCATTAATTACAGTATTCTCGAGCAGGTTCTTGTATGAGACATCTCAATTTATGGATGAGTATTCCGATATTGATGATTCCCTTGGTATTGAACTTTTAAATATGTATATTCCGACTAGAGCGGACCAATTTGATATAACTCTTCAGCTTGAATTAGCAAAAACAATGGCTCCTTGCATGATATGGATTCCCAACATTCAGGAACTGCAGGCGGAGGAATCCATTTTTTTTTCTCTTGGTCTATCAGATCATTTTGAAATTCGTTTAGAGAAAAATATTTTTTTTATTGCTTCAACTCATATTCCCCAAAAAATTGATCCCATTCTGATAGCTCCAAATAAATTTGATACATTGATTAAGATAAGAAGGCTCACTTTGACACAACAACGAAAGCACGTTTTCATTCTTTCCTATACTCGGGGATTTTTCTTGGAAAAGAAAATTTGTCATCAAGATGAGTTTGAATCTATAACCAAAAGTATTAATGCACGAGATGTCCGAGCATTTATAAACGGATCTTTATCAATTAGCATTATGCAAAATAAATCTCTTATTGGTACGAATACAATTTTCTTAGCTCTTCATCGAAAAGCGTGGGCTTTTCGATCCCAGATAAGATCGGTTCAATACAAAGGTATTTTACTTTATCAGATTGGTAGGGTTATAACACAAAATGTATTTCTATGTAATTACTCCATAGAGCCAATCTTTATCTATATAAGGAGTAAGTCGTTTAATAGAGTCCAGTATTTGTACCAATGGTATTTTGAACTCGGAACGATCATAACGAAGTTAATGATGCTTATTTATATTTTGAGTTGTTCTTCCGGATTGGTTGCGCAAGATCTTTTGTCATCGCATGATGATAATATCAATTCTTATCGATTCTTTGAGGAGTTCATTGAGAATGATCCGGATATGGTTATAGGTATCCTCCTCCTACTAGAAGTAGTAGTAGCCGGAAACACTATGGATCGAGCAGTATCTTTTCGAAAAGAGGGCGAGGATGAATATGAATTCAGGTCTATATTTTCTAAGACTGAAGGATTCAAATATGAGTTCGACGAAATAGGTAGGAGTCTCGAGTCACAAGGTGACTTCTTCAATAACACAGTTTGGGCTTTTAGATTTACTTCTTGTAAGAAACTCGTATTTCCTCAGAAATATAACGAGGACGTTTTGGAGCTTTCGAAGAGCGAAACCGTGCAGCATCGGATATATCTCAGAGCAGGAGGCTTTTTCCGTGCAAGGCAATTGAGTCGGTACCCCACCGAATATCCAGTCTTTTATTTTAAAAGGGAACAGCACTTTTTATCTGTGCTTTCACGTCAAAAAGACTTTATTAATGATAATATTTCAAAAGTAGGTCTTATTGATTCCAAAGAAAAAACTCCTTTCGATATATATCAGCGTTGGTTCGTAAAGAAGGTACAAAAAAAGCATCTTACGTTTTTTCGTGATCGACAGATATGGTTGAGAACTAAAAGCTCATTACATAATGTAGATATCCATTTGAGTGCTATATATGAGAGTTATCAGTATTTATCAACTATGTTTCGATCTAACCACATTTTGATGGATCAAATTACAAAAGCATTGATGAGAAAGAGATGGATCTTCCCAGATGAAGTTAGAAGCTTCATACATGTGACCGGAATAAAACTCTCTCGTGAAGATCTGTGCCCAGAAAGATAGGGTAAGAAGATAAAAATAATATCACCATGGTGATATTATATAAGTTACCTAAAAAAGTAATGATCAAGTTCTTTTTTTAACCTCTTCAATAGATTAAGTCGAGCATTGGAGAAAAATCGGTATTATCCGTAGACGATTTTATATGTCAAATCCAAGAAAAAAGGAATTGTGAAATAAAGCTTCCCTTAAGGTTTTCTAAAAAAGCTCGTTTTTACTTTGGATGGGCACATACTAATCGATGAATCCTTCAATGATTCAATTCGCTTCATTTTTTTTTTTTACTCGACGGTTAACGAAAATATGCAAGAGTTCTGCTTGCTTCTGCCATCCTATGAATCTCTTCCGTTTTTTTTATGGCATCTCCGCTGTTCTTGGCAGTATCTACTAATTCGGAACTCAAACGTAAAACCATATTGTTATCCGGGCGCTTTTGGGAGGCCTCTAATAACCAACGAATTGCAATTGATTTCCCTTGCTCGTATCCAATTTCAATAGGAACTTGATGAATTGATCCACCAACACGTCTTGATTTTAATACTATATCGGGAGTTATTCTACGTATTGCTTGACGTAAAAAAGATAGTGAATTTTGTCTGGTCTCTTTTTTCAGCTCTTTTAATACTCGATAGATAATCTTATAAGCCAATGATTTCTTTCCGTGTTTCAGAATCCGATTGATCAACATGTTGATCAATCGATTACGATATATTGGATCGTATTCTGAGGTTCTTATTCCCACAGTGATTCGACGTGACATAAGTGTAAAAATAGTTAGTTATCTCTCGATAAAGGCTAAAAGTGAATGATTTATCTTATCCTTTTGGTCCCGTACTGTAGGTGGATTTCATAATAGATGAAAAATCTCCCCCCAAACCGTACATCCAATTTTCATTGAATACGGCTTTTCATAGAATTCCACATGTCTATTTTAGAGACCAAGTATCAATTGAATTCTTTTTGCTCGCTTATGCTTTAAACGGAGCATCCGTTTCCTACTTTTTAATATAGGAAATCTTATATTATACATATCCATATGATGTAGCCTTTGGATCTCGGAATTATTAAGTAGTGTCATGAAAAAAATTCAGATGAATGATTTTGAATACTGACTATTATACTCTGACCTGTTCTAAATAAATCAAAGTATTTCGAATCGATTTTAAAACTTATCAGGTCATTATACCAATGAGGAATCTGGGGCACATAGTAGTTTACAATGGAATCCCGATAATTTGAATAACGAGATCTTTTTTATCATTTTAGCTTGCTCTCGTCCCCTTTCAAGATTTGAATCATTGGGTTAGCTAGAAACTATGCATGTATTTATCAATTCATATCAAATCTTTTCAGTCTTGGATAAGAATATATAACGCACTAGAACGCCCTTTCTGACGATATTGGACTCCGGCAGCATCTAGGGTTCCGCGAACAATGTGATATCTCACACCAGGTAAGTCCTTAACCCTTCCTCCTCTTACTAAGACTAAGGAATGTTCTTGTAAATTATGGCCAATACCAGGTATATAAGCAGTGATTTCAAACCTAGATGTTAATCTTACCCTGGCAACTTTACGTAAGGCAGAGTTTGGTTTCTTAGGAGTTATAGTGAAAAGTTGTCAGCTAAGTGTTAGTCTTATTCTGACACTTTACAGAACCATACATGAGGTTTTCACCTCCTAAGGCTCCCCCATTAAATTCATTGGATCTTTTTATTTAGTAAAAAAGTCACGTTTTTGTATAACAAAACCTTCGAAAGGGGTTAGTGTTCGCTTATCCGTGCAGTTAGGCATTCTTCAAAGATGAATTCTATTCTATATAAGGCTTTCGTTCTTTTTATTTGGCGTGCACTTTTTTTTTCAATGACTTTTTCTTACCCATGTTTTTTTGAAATACAAAATAGGTAGTTTGTAGTTCGATTTTCTTGATCTGAATATGAGTTTTTCTCCTTTTAAATCCGGAGTTGAGTGAATTTTTCTTTGCGCTTTTTATTCCTTATTTATATGAAACCAGAAATTCGACAATCTGCAGGAGATTCTGAACTGAAAAAAAAAAAAAAAATGGGATACGAGTTGTTATTATTCTATTTACCTCGCGCTTTAATTGAATGAGCAGAGATCTTTTTTCTTTATCAACCCTATAACGTCGGGGTACTCAAAAGTATATGGATAAAAACCCTCAATTATGGAATACAAAAAAAGTTTGATGGGAGAATGAGGAAGTTATAAGTGAGTTCATACAACTAAGAATATCAAGGAGAGTTTGATCCTGGCTCAGGATGAACGCTAGCGGCATGCTTAACACATGCAAGTTTAACTAGGATTTTCATTTCTAGTGGCGAACGGGTGAGTAATGAGTAAGGAACCTGCCCTTGGGAGTGGCACAACAACCAGAAATGGTTGCTAAAGCTCCATAATATAAGCTGAGGAGTTAAAGAAGTAATTCGTCTGGGGATGGGCTTACATCTGATTAGCTAGTTGGTGAGGTAATAGCTTAACAAGGCAATGATCAGTCGTTGGTCTGAGAAGATGATCAGCCACACTGGGACTGAGACACGGCCCAGACTCCTGCGGGAGGCAGCAGTGGGGAATTTTCCGCAATGGGCGAAAGCCTGACGGAGCAATGCCGCGTGGAGGCAGTAGGCCCACGGGTCGTGAACTTCTTTTTTCGTCGAAGAAGCAATGACAGTATATGAGGAATAAGCATCGGCTAACTCTGTGCCAGCAGCCGCGGTAAGACAGAGGATGCAAGCGTTATCCGGAATGATTGGGCGTAAAGCGTCTGTAGGTGGCTTTTTGAGTCTGACGTAAAATACTAGGGCTTAACCTTGGTTAGGCGGTAGAAACTGTAAAGCTAGAGTACAGTACGGGCAGAGGGAATTTCCGGTGGAGCGGTGAAATGCGTAGAGATCGGAAAGAACACCAATGGCGAAAGCGCTCTGCGGGCCTGGTACTGACACTGAGAGACGAAAGCTAGGGGAGCAAAAGGGATTAGATACCCCAGTAGTCCTAGCCGTAAACAATGGATACTAGGTGCTGTGCGCATCGATATAGACCCGCGCAGTGCCGCAGCTAACGCGTTAAGTATCCCGCCTGGGGAGTATGTTCGCAAGAA